CCGGAAAAGCCAAAGGATCAACGGGTCTGGTTTTACTACAATTACTTGAAATGCGTTTAGATAACATCCTTTTTCGATTGGGTATGGCTTCAACTATTCCTCAAGCCCGCCAATTAGTTAATCATAGACATATTTTAGTTAATGGTCGTATAGTGGATATACCAAGTTATCGTTGCAAACCCCGAGATATTATTACAGCAAGGGATGACCAAAAATCGAGAGCTCTGATTCAAAATTATCTTGATTCATCCCACCATGAAGAATTGCCAAAGCATTTGACTCTTCACGCATTCCAATATAAAGGATTAGTCAATCAAATAATAGATAGTAAATGGGTCGGTTTGAAAATAAATGAATTACTTGTCGTAGAATATTATTCTCGTCAGACTTAAACCTAACTAAAATAACAAACCAAGGGTTCGTACAATTTTTCCCTTTCACTTAAGTTAAGTAAAGGGACACAAGGTAAGGAATTGGATCCGGAGATTTGTATTTTTCTCCCATTCATGTATCATAGATCAGTAGGCAGATCTTTATTCCCTGCCCGTTCTTTCTTTCCTTCCGTATCACAGAAATTAGGAATTGAGAATCTATCTCAAAGATAGGAATTGAGAATCTATCTCAAAGATAGGTCTGAAGCATTGGTGAATTGGGTGAAGATACGGAAAGAGAGGGATTCGAACCCTCGGTAAACAAAAGCCTACATAGCAGTTCCAATGCTACGCCTTGAACCACTCGGCCATCTCTCCTACATAATGATTATGACCGAGAATCCGAGCGAATTGCGAGTTGTTCATATTCGATTGTTAGATGGGTACAGACACTCGAATCCATTCTAGCTATAAAAATGGAAAACTTTTCATCAAAGAAAGAATTTTTTCTTCGAGCCAGGGAGCTGGGAGAAAAAGATAATATAATTTTTTTTTGAAAAACGGTTAAAAACAATAAAGATATATCTTGTTTGCCAAGACGGAGACGGCGCTCCTACCTTTTTCTGATATTTTTACCGGATTCAATCAATGAATTGGAACGAATCAACTGATCGGTCTATTTTGTTAGACTATGGTGAATGGATACCTTTAGATCATAATTATCTTTTTATTCAAATTCAATTTCCATAAGAATTTGAAAATTTCTTTCCAATTTTAGGTCGCTTAACAACAACCCCTTAACCCGTAAATCTATTCCAAATTCATAAATCATCCTTTTCGATTTGATTGTATAGTGTATAAGCGTCTACCCGCTATGCACAAAACACAAAACGGAGGGTTATTATATTTTCATTATAGAAGGATTATTGAAGAATTATTCGATTTTTTTCTTCTTTGGATCTTAATTTCAGAAAAACTTCTCGAATTCTCCTAATCCGCAAGATAAATTCTTTGATTCTTCTACTTTGATCAAATCAGAATAGTTCCTTTCATTCTTATACTACTACATTTTGATGAAATCGAATCGGATTCTAATATTTCTTATTTTTTATCGACCCCTTTCAAAAAGCAAAAAGAAAAAATTGGATATGAGTCTGCTTTTATGTTATTTCGTACTGTAAAATTCCTTTACTTGTGGGATCGTTTTCTCACGAGAGTTAATGAAAAGAATTATAGAATGGATTTCTACCTATGCCTAGATCGCGGATAAATGAAAATTTTATTGATAAGACCTTTTCAATTGTGGCCAATATCTTATTACGAATAATTCCGACAACTTCAGGAGAAAAAGAGGCATTTACCTATTATAGAGATGGTGTGATTTGATTATTTTTTTATTTACCGCTTCGGTCTTAGGAGAAAGACGGAAGATTCGGGATAGAAAAGAACGAAAAAGATTATTGAAAAAATCTACGCTTGTTGAAGGTGAAGTTTCTAGATAAAACAATTCCTTCTGTCGTGTATCCCCGATTAATGCAGCCTCAGATGCTTCAATTGTCGATTCGAGTATTGAGCGAAAGGTTACACCTATGGGTTCTATATTACAGGCCAACCTTACCATACTAGACTAGTACCAATAGGCCGCATAGGGGAAGAGGCGCTACGCCTAGGAATCAACAACACGAAAACTTTGTTTAAAATTACCGCTTTTCCTTATCGGGATCGGGACTAAAAAGAATGGTTGGGATAACAAACATCCATCTCGTTGGTACTTTGGATACCCTTAGAACCATAGAAGACTGTTGAAGTGATTAATTCCTGGAAATTAAAGGGCGTTGAGAACAAAGAAATTGTTGGAGTTTACATTTTTATCTAGTACCAGTATCAACACGCGTGATGTTAAGAAAATATCTTTTGCAGAAAGGTTGGCTAGAGATTTCTTGTAAAAACGTTAGCCCCACTGAATTCATAATGAGAATATTTCAATCTTTTTTGATTCCATGTATTATTTTCATTATGCACATAGGGGAGGAGCCGTATGAGATGAAAATCTCATGTACGTTTCTGGAACGGAGAATTCTTTGAATCGAATGACGACCGTAACGGATGTCAGCTCAATCGGAAGGAAA